GACATTCCCGCATTTCCGTCACCGAGCATTTTGAATTTCCCATTTATCAAAAAATCCCATTCTTTTCTCATTCTGCATTGAATCATATGAATCGATCTAGCAATGATGGAATTTCGATTCTGTTTACTGAATCACATGAAATTTTACCCAACTCCATATATATGGAATGTATGAAATACGTATGAACGGAGGAAAAAAGATGATTTTAGACTTAATTACTTAATTTTAGACTTAGTTAAATTGGAATTTCTAAGAGACAGATCCAAACGGAAAGGGATTGATAAATTCCACTTAGAATTATGGAGTTTTTTTATTTTGTCTAGAATAGAAAATTCACTTTATACCATTATTATGATATTACATATTCCAATCCGATTGGATATCAGAAAAATAAATGGATTCGGGATTTGATCCATTCACGGAGATAAAGACATAATAATCAGAAACAATATAACAATAGAAAGTTCATTTTTTGAGTACTTAACTCTTTCGTGAATTCCATTGTTCCAAAAATGATTTGCGGAGAACTCCTTTTTCTTTTTTTCGTAGAATTTTTATTTTTAGAATACGATTGAAGTGCATAAGAAGGCTTGTATTTATTAAACCCGCGCTGCTATAGCTATCTATCCATACATCGCTCTCCTTTATTGCATACTTCTACTCGGGACAGCACATGTCGTACTCTATCAAAATTTCTATTTTCTCTTCAATCTAATCAATCAAAATTGCAGTACGACAAGTGTGCGCCAATTCCCTATAAACAGGCATCATACACAAATAATATACCCCATAAGCTAACTGTGGAACACAACTTATGTTTGGGGTTTACATATACTAATAATTGACATTATAATTGAAATTGAGTTGAGAAGGTTTTTTTTCAATAAAAAATCAAGACTGATTAGTTATATATCAATTTTGATTTTCTTATATCATTTATCATTACGGAAAGACAATTTGAGATGTAAATCCAAGAGTGGGTCATGAATTTACAGTCATATAGTTAATGGTTCCAATTTGTTCTGAATTTTGGCTTTTGTAACTGAAAAAAATTCCCATTTGGTTTTTTAATAGAAAAGAGAGGTATTTAGATATTGGGTGTTTTGAGATACTATAAAATTAATTGAAGGGAAGGAGCCGGCCCCCCCAAAAAAAACAAATAACAAATAAAGGGGAATATTTTCATCGATTTTGTATCGTTTTGGCGGCATGGCCGAGCGGTAAGGTGGGGGACTGCAAATCCTTTTTCCCCAGTTCAAATCTGGGTGTCGCCTGATTAACAAAAGACAAGACTCGAAATCCCTTATTCTTTATTCTCCTTTGCTGTTATAACTCGCCGAATTTTTCCCAGCAAAACACGCGTAGTCTTGAGACTTTCTTGATTGGAAACAGCTGGGGGTTCCCTTCTTTAAATTAAAGTGCCGTAACTCGTTGTATTTAGGATTCAAGGAAAGATTGTAGTAGTGGAAGGGCTATCATATCAAATAAAGAGTTACCGATTTTTTCCATTACTAATGTCGTGTCTACTGGCCGGGTCTTGAATTAGATTGGATGGATAATTGGCTTTTTTCTTTTACTTAATGATAATGAAGGACAAGAAAAATAAAGAATAGGTATCAGTATTCCTACATATATATATTAGTAGCATTCCCTTTGATACTTCAAAAGAAAAGCGTAACTGCAGTTTAATTTTTCATATTTATTGGACTTTCATCAAGGGTGTTGGGTCAGAATCCCCTTTTGACTCTGCACCAGTGATTCCACTATTATTAATAAACACTAATGGAATAATTCCTTCATATTCAGAGAGATAGGGGACATAATTCACATGGATATAGTAAGTCTCGCTTGGGCTGCGTTAATGGTAGTCTTTACATTTTCCCTTTCACTCGTAATATGGGGAAGGAGTGGACTCTAGAGATACTACGAATTGAGTTGGGGAATCAAATTGTATCACTTTTTTATAGATCGTTTTGCAAAGCATAAATAATCTTTATTAATTATTTAATATATTGAATTCATTAATTTAATTCAATTTCGAATTAAAAAATTGAATTAATAAAAATATCTTCATTCCGAAATTGTATTGGCTTTTATTTCTGCTGTGCTTTATTGACGCGTTTGCTATCATGGCTGAAGGATTCAAAATCGATAGAATAACCCTTTTCGAATTTCGAAATCCGAAGAAGTTACCATAGAACTCCTTGGATTATCTGTAAACCGCGCAATCAATTACTTCTTTGAAATGCTAAAAAAAAGATTACTTTTTAATTTTCTATAAATTAGAAAATAATAAGAGTTGCCTCGCGATTATTTCAGATTGATTGGAATCAACAAAAATAAAATAGATAAAGGAAACAAATAGATGAAGCAAAGAAATAGAATTGAGATACTATGTACATTCCATATATTTAATTGATATTAACATTTATGAAGATCCATATACATATTGTAGATTGATCTCGATTCAGTTTGTATCTTTCTAGATTACAATAATAAA